GTCCTCGTAGCTTAGAACGAAAGCATGGCACTGAAGATGCCAAGACGGCTAGCCACCCTACCCGAGGACAAAAGACTTAGTCCTAACCTTACCGTTAGTTCTTGCTAGATTTATACATGCAAGTATCCGCGTCCCAGTGTAAATGCCCTTACCTCTTACCAAGACAAAAGGAGCAGGCATCAGGCACGCCTTAAAACATCGCAGCCCAAGACGCCTTGCTTGGCCACACCTCCACGGGTATTCAGCAGTAATTAACATTAAGCGATAAGTGTAAACTTGACTTAGTCATGGCAACTATTTAGGGCTGGTAAATCTTGTGCCAGCCACCGCGGTCACACAAGAAGCCCAAACTAACTGTAATACGGCGTAAAGAGTGGTGTATGCACTATCACTACATCTAGAATCAAAGTGTATCTAAGCTGTCATAAGCTCAAGCTACATCTAAGACCCCCATTAAAATTATTCTAGTAGACCAGGATAGACCAGATCCACCAAAGCTAGGGCACAAACTGGGATTAGATACCCCACTATGCCTAGCCCTAAATCTTGATGTTTGACTCTACCAAAACATCCGCCTGAGAACTACGAGCACAAACGCTTAAAACTCTAAGGACTTGGCGGTGCCCCAAACCCACCTAGAGGAGCCTGTTCTATAATCGATACTCCACGCTACACCCAACCGCCTCTAGCCCAAAGCAGCCTACATACCGCCGTCGTCAGCCTACCTCTACTGAGAGTTCAGCAGTGAGCACAATAGCCTTACCCGCTAACAAGACAGGTCAAGGTATAGCTTATGGGGCGGAAGAAATGGGCTACATTTTCTACTCATAGAATACACGAAAAGAGGCATGAAAATGCCTCTAGAAGGTGGATTTAGCAGTAAAGAAGAGTAATAAAATCTCCTTTAAATCGGCCCTGGGGTACGTACATACCGCCCGTCACCCTCCTCAAATGCCTCAAATTTCCATAACTAATATGTTCTAGAGCTAAAGATGAGGTAAGTCGTAACAAGGTAAGTGTACCGGAAGGTGTACTTAGCATATCAAGGCATAGCTACAATACAAAGCACTCAGCTTACACCTGAAAGACGTCTGTGACTAATCAGACTGCCTTGAAGCCTACCTCTAGCCCAACCACATTCCACCTGAAAAACTAAGAACCCACTCGATTGCTAAGCTAAACCATTCTCTAAACTTAGTATAGGCGATAGAAAAGAACACTTACCTTGGAGCAATAGAGACTCTGTACCGTAAGGGAATGATGAAATAACAATGAAAAACCAAGCACTAAATAGCAAAGATAGACCCTTGTACCTTTTGCATCATGATTCAGCAAGAACAACCAAGCAAAATGAATTTAAGCTTGCCATCCCGAAACCCAAGCGAGCTACTTACAAGCAGCTATACATGAGCGAACCCGTCTCTGTCGCAAAAGAGTGGGAAGACTTGTTAGTAGAAGTGAAAAGCCAACCGAGCTGGGTGATAGCTGGTTGCCTGTGAAATGAATTTAAGTTCACCCCTAATCTTCCTCCCCAGACACAACCCAACTTCCATGAAAAAATTAGGAGTAATTTAAAGGAGGTACAGCTCCTTTAAAAAAGAACACAACCTCCCTCAGCGGATAAGAGTTAAATACTATGTACTGTAGGCCTTCAAGCAGCCACCAATAAAGAATGCGTCAAAGCTCTATATTAAAAGATTTTTCCATATATCGCGACTCCCTCATCTCTAACAGGCTAACCTATTCTAATAGAAGAATTAATGCTGAAATAAGTAACCTGGCTCACGCCTCTAAAGCGCAAGCTTACATTACAAATTATTAACAGCCTATAGCTAGTACCACAACTACAACAAGACCCCGTACTACATAACCTGTTACCCCAACACAGGAGCGCCCATTAGAAAGGTTTAAATCCACAAAAGGAACTAGGCAAACCCAGGGCCCGACTGTTTACCAAAAACATAGCCTTTAGCCAACCAAGTATTAAAGGTGATGCCTGCCCAGTGACATAACGTTCAACGGCCGCGGTATCCTAACCGTGCAAAGGTAGCACAATCAATTGTCCCATAAATCGGGACTTGTATGAATGGCTAAACGAGGTCTTAACTGTCTCTTGTGGATAACCAGTGAAATTGATCTTCCTGTGCAAAAGCAGGAATACTACCATAAGACGAGAAGACCCTGTGGAACTTAAAAATCAACGACCATTACTTACACAACTCAAACCTCCCAGGTCCACCAAAATTAAACACTGGTCCGCATTTTTCGGTTGGGGCAACCTTGGAGAAAAACAAATCCTCCAAAGACAAGATCTTCATTCTTGACCAAGAGCAACCTCTCTACGTACTAATAGCACCCAGACCCAGTATAACTGACCAATGAACCAAGCTACCCCAGGGATAACAGCGCAATCTCCTTCAAGAGCCCATATCGACAAGGAGGTTTACGACCTCGATGTTGGATCAGGACATCCTAATGGTGCAGCCGCTATTAAGGGTTCGTTTGTTCAACGATTAACAGTCCTACGTGATCTGAGTTCAGACCGGAGCAATCCAGGTCGGTTTCTATCTATGATAAACTTTCCCCAGTACGAAAGGACCGGAAAAGTGAGGCCAATACTACAAGCAAGCCTTCCCTAAAGTAATGAACCCAACTTAATTACCACCAAGGCACCAACTACTAAATTCCATCCCCTAGAAAAGGGCCGCTAGCGTGGCAGAGACTGGTAAGTGCAAAAGGCTTAAGCCCTTTACTCAGAGGTTCAAATCCTCTCCCTAGCTACCCCCCATCCATGACCAAACACCTTGTACCAACCTACCTGTTAATATCCCTATCCTACATCGTCCCAATCCTGATTGCCGTAGCCTTCTTAACACTAGTAGAACGGAAGGTCTTAAGCTATATGCAAGCCCGAAAAGGCCCAAACATTGTAGGTCCATTCGGCCTACTACAACCCGTAGCAGACGGGGTAAAACTATTCATCAAGGAACCTATCCGTCCATCCACCTCCTCCCCATTTCTCTTCATTATAACCCCCATGCTAGCCCTACTTCTAGCACTCACAATTTGAATCCCCCTTCCCCTCCCATTCTCACTAACAGACCTAAACCTAGGCCTTCTATTTCTAATTGCCATATCAAGTCTAGCAGTATACTCAATCCTATGGTCAGGATGGGCTTCCAACTCAAAATACGCCCTAATCGGAGCACTCCGAGCAGTAGCACAAACTATCTCATACGAAGTCACCCTAGCCATTATCCTCCTATCAATCACTATCCTCAGTGGCAACTACACTCTAACTACCCTTGCTACAACCCAGGAACCATTATACCTCGTATTCTCCTCCTGACCACTTGCCATAATATGATTCATCTCAACCTTAGCCGAAACAAACCGCGCTCCATTCGACCTTACAGAAGGAGAATCAGAATTAGTATCGGGCTTTAACGTTGAGTATGCTGCCGGACCATTCGCCCTATTTTTCCTAGCCGAATACGCAAACATCATATTAATAAACACACTAACTACCATCCTATTCCTAAACCCAAGTACCTTAAACCTCCCATCAGAACTATTCCCAACCATACTTGCTATAAAAATTCTACTAATATCCCTCAGTTTCCTATGAATTCGTGCCTCATACCCACGCTTCCGCTATGACCAACTTATACACCTTTTATGAAAAAGCTTCCTACCACTAACACTAGCTCTATGCCTATGGCATGTTAGCATACCAATCTGCTATGCAGGATTACCTCCACACCTAAGATCACTATTTCGGAAATGTGCCTGAACATAAAGGATCACTATGATAAAGTGAGCATAGAGGTATACCAACCCTCTCATTTCCTATCNCTCTTTCTTTCCCCCCCCCCATTAGAAAAGTAGGAATCGAACCTACACAAGAGAGATCAAAACCCTCTATACTTCCATTATATTACTTTCTAGTAAGGTAAGCTAATAAAGCTATCGGGCCCATACCCCGAAAATGATGGTTTAACCCCTTCCCTCACTAGTGAACCCCCACGCAAAATTAATTTTCACAATTAGTCTCCTTCTAGGAACTACCATCACAATCTCAAGCAACCATTGAATACTAGCTTGAACCGGACTAGAAATCAACACTCTCGCAATTATTCCCCTCATCGCTAAATCCCACCACCCACGAGCAGTCGAAGCCACAATCAAGTATTTTCTAGTACAAGCAACCGCCTCAACATTACTACTTTTCTCAAGCATGACTAACGCTTGAGCAACAGGCCAATGAGACATTACTCAAATAAACCACCCAACGTCATGTATACTCCTAACAGCAGCGATTGCAATAAAACTTGGATTGGTACCATTCCACTTTTGATTCCCAGAAGTATTACAAGGCTCATCCATAACTACTGCCCTACTTCTATCCACAATCATGAAACTACCTCCAATCACAATCCTCCTCATAGTATCTAACTCCATGAACCCTACACTATTATCAACAATAGCCCTCGCCTCTGCTGGCTTAGGGGGTTGAATAGGTCTGAACCAGACACAGACACGAAAAATCCTAGCCTTCTCATCCATCTCCCACCTAGGCTGAATAACCATCATCATTATCTACAACCCAAGCCTTACCCTACTAAATTTCTATGTATACTCTATCATAACCGCAACAGTCTTCCTTACACTCAACTCAACTAAAGCCCTAAAACTATCTACAATTATATCCTCCTGAACAAAAGCGCCCATCATAAACACAACACTAATATTAACGCTTCTATCACTAGCAGGTCTCCCCCCATTAACAGGATTCCTACCAAAATGACTCATCATTTATGATCTAACAAAACAAGAAATATCAACAGCAGCAACACTAATGGCAATACTATCTCTACTAGGATTATTTTTCTACCTCCGTCTAACATACTACTCAACAATTACACTACCTCCAAACTCCACTAACCACATAAAACAATGACATATCCACAAAGCACCTAGTATTTTAATCGCTATCTTGACCTCATTATCCTCACTGCTCCTGCCAATATCTCCAATAATTCTAACAATTATCTAGAAACTTAGGATAACATAAACCAAAGGCCTTCAAAGCCTTAAATAAGAGCTAAACCTCTTAGTTTCTGCTAAGACCCGCAGGGCATTAACCTGCATCATCTGAATGCAACTCAAATACTTTAATTAAGCTAGAGCCTTCTCCTAGACAGGTGGGCCTTGATCCCACAAAACTCTAGTTAACAGCTAGATGCCTAAACCAACAGGCTTCCGTCTAATAAGACTCCGGTACACTTAATGTACATCAATGAGCTTGCAACTCAATATGAACTTCACTACAGAGCCGATAAGAAGAGGAATCGAACCTCCGTAAAAAGGTCTACAGCCTAACGCCTTAACACTCAGCCATCTTACCTGTGACTTTCACCACCCGATGACTATTCTCCACAAACCACAAGGATATCGGCACCCTATACCTAATCTTTGGTGCTTGAGCTGGCATAGTCGGAACAGCCCTAAGCCTTCTTATTCGTGCAGAACTAGGTCAACCCGGAACCCTTCTAGGAGACGACCAGATCTACAATGTAATCGTCACCGCACATGCCTTTGTAATAATCTTCTTCATAGTCATACCAATCATAATCGGTGGATTTGGAAACTGACTAGTCCCACTTATAATTGGTGCCCCAGACATAGCATTCCCCCGAATAAATAATATAAGCTTTTGACTCCTTCCCCCCTCATTCCTACTTCTTCTAGCATCATCCACAGTAGAAGCCGGAGCCGGAACAGGATGAACAGTATACCCCCCATTAGCCGGAAACCTAGCCCACGCTGGAGCCTCAGTAGATCTTGCTATCTTCTCCCTCCACCTAGCAGGTGTCTCATCAATCCTAGGGGCAATCAACTTTATCACAACAGCTATCAACATAAAACCTCCCGCCCTATCCCAGTATCAAACCCCCCTATTCGTATGGTCTGTCCTAATTACTGCCGTCTTATTACTACTATCCCTACCAGTACTCGCCGCCGGCATTACCATGCTACTAACAGACCGCAATCTAAACACTACATTCTTTGACCCTGCCGGGGGAGGTGACCCTGTACTATACCAACACTTATTCTGATTCTTCGGCCACCCGGAAGTCTACATTCTGATCCTTCCTGGATTCGGAATCATCTCCCATGTGGTAGCATATTATTCAGGCAAAAAAGAACCATTCGGATACATAGGAATAGTTTGAGCCATGCTATCTATCGGGTTTCTTGGATTTATTGTATGAGCCCATCATATATTCACCGTGGGAATAGACGTAGACACACGAGCCTACTTTACATCAGCCACAATAATCATCGCCATCCCAACTGGCATTAAAGTATTCAGCTGACTAGCCACACTACATGGAGGCACTATCAAATGAGATCCACCAATACTATGAGCCTTAGGATTCATTTTCCTATTCACTATTGGAGGTTTAACTGGAATTGTACTAGCAAACTCCTCGCTAGACATTGCCCTTCACGATACATACTATGTAGTTGCCCACTTCCACTATGTCCTCTCAATAGGAGCTGTATTTGCAATCCTAGCTGGATTCACTCACTGATTCCCACTATTCACCGGTTACACCTTACATCCAACATGAGCCAAGACACACTTTGGAGTTATATTCATCGGTGTAAACCTAACATTCTTCCCACAACACTTCCTAGGATTAGCAGGTATACCACGACGATACTCAGATTATCCAGATGCATACACCCTATGAAACACCATATCATCCATCGGCTCTTTAATCTCAATAACAGCCGTAATCATACTAATATTCATCATCTGAGAAGCCTTCACATCAAAGCGAAAAGTTCTCCAACCAGAACTACCCTTCACCAACATCGAATGAATCCACGGCTGCCCTCCACCACATCACACCTTCGAAGAACCAGCCTTTGTTCAAGTACAAGAAAGGAAGGAATCGAACCCTCATATGCTGGTTTCAAGCCAACTGCATCAAACCACTTATGCTTCTTTCTTATGGGATGTTAGTAAAACAATTACATAGCCTTGTCAAGGCTAAATTACAAGTGAAAACCCTGTACATCCCACATGGCTAACCACTCACAATTTGGATTCCAGGATGCCTCATCCCCAATTATAGAAGAACTAGTTGAATTTCACGACCATGCTCTAATGGTTGCACTAACAATCTGCAGCCTAGTCCTATATCTTCTAGCACTAATACTTATAGAAAATCTATCCTCAAATACCGTTGATGCTCAAGAAGTAGAACTAATCTGAACAATCCTGCCAGCTATCGTCCTCATTCTACTTGCCCTCCCATCACTACAAATCTTGTATATAATAGACGAAATCGATGAACCTGACTTAACATTAAAAGCCATCGGCCATCAATGATACTGATCATACGAGTACACAGACTTCAAAGACCTTTCATTCGACTCATACATAATCCCTACAACAGAACTTCCACCAGGCCACTTCCGCTTACTAGAAGTCGATCACCGAATCGTTATTCCCATAGAATCACACGTACGCGTCATCGTAACCGCCAGCGATGTCCTCCATTCCTGAGCAGTACCAACACTAGGAGTCAAAACTGACGCAATCCCAGGTCGACTAAACCAAACATCATTTATCACCACCCGTCCAGGTATCTTCTACGGCCAATGCTCAGAAATCTGCGGAGCCAACCACAGCTACATACCAATCGTAGTTGAATCTACCCCCCTCACCCATTTCGAAGACTGATCCTCACTCATACTATCCTAATCATTAAGAAGCTATGAAACAGCACTAGCCTTTTAAGCTAGAGAAAGAGGACCAAGTCCCTCCTTAATGATATGCCACAACTAAATCCAACTCCATGATTCCTCATTATACTACTAACATGATTCACATTCACTGTAGCCATACAGCCAAAAATCCTATCATTCCTACAAACCAACTCTCCTTCCACCAAAACTACCCTACCACATAAAACTACCCCATGACCCTGACCATGAACCTAAGCTTCTTTGACCAATTTGCAGCCCCATTTCTCATAGGTGTTCCACTAACCCTGATCGCCATACTATTTCCCACCCTACTAATCCCATCATCAGAAAACCGATGAGTAACCAACCGCCTCTCCACCCTACAATCATGGCTTCTTCATCTCATCACAAAACAACTAATGATCCCATTAAATAACAAAGGCCACAAATGAGCCCTAATCCTCACTTCCCTAACAATACTTCTTCTATCAATCAACTTACTAGGTCTTCTACCATACACATTCACCCCCACCACTCAACTATCAATAAACATAGCACTAGCCTTCCCACTCTGACTAGCTACGCTCCTCACAGGCCTACGAAACCAGCCATCCATCTCCCTAGGCCATCTCCTGCCAGAAGGTACACCAACACCACTCATCCCAGCATTAATCATAATCGAAACTATTAGTTTACTTATTCGCCCACTAGCCCTAGGGGTCCGCCTCACTGCAAACCTAACTGCAGGACACCTACTAATCCAACTCATTTCTACAGCTGCCCTCGCCCTCCTCCCCATCTTACCAACCGTATCAATTCTTACTGCTATAATCCTACTCTTACTTACCATTCTAGAAATCGCAGTAGCCATAATCCAAGCCTACGTATTCGTCCTCTTATTAAGCCTATACTTACAAGAAAATATCTAATGGCCCACCAAGCACACTCATACCACATAGTAGACCCAAGCCCATGACCTATTTTCGGAGCCATCGCTGCCCTACTTACTACATCTGGGCTAATTATATGGTTCCATCATAATTCCTCGCAACTTCTAATTACAGGCCTACTCACTATAGCACTCATCATAATCCAATGATGACGAGACGTTGTACGGGAAGCCACCTTCCAAGGCCATCACACACCTACCGTACAAAAAGGCTTACGATACGGAATAATCCTATTTATCACATCTGAAGCATTCTTTTTTCTAGGATTCTTCTGAGCATTCTTCCACTCCAGCCTAGTCCCAACCCCCGAACTGGGAGGACAATGACCTCCAACAGGAATCAAACCACTAAACCCCCTAGAAGTTCCTCTATTAAACACAGCTATCCTACTAGCCTCAGGCGTCACTGTAACATGAGCTCACCATAGCATCACAGAAGGTAATCGAAACCAAGCAACCCATGCATTAACCCTAACAATCCTACTAGGATTCTATTTCACAATACTCCAAGCAATAGAATACTACGAAGCACCCTTCTCAATTGCCGACGGAGTATATGGATCAACATTCTTCGTAGCAACAGGATTCCACGGACTACACGTAATCATCGGCTCATCATTCCTACTTATCTGTCTACTACGACTCATCAAATATCACTTCACATCAAACCATCACTTCGGATTTGAAGCTGCTGCTTGATACTGACACTTCGTAGACATCATCTGATTATTCCTCTACATAACAATCTACTGATGAGGATCCTGCTCTTTTAGTATACTAATTACAATTGACTTCCAATCTATAGAATCTGGTCTAACCCCAGAAAAGAGCAATCAACATAATCACATTCATAATTACCCTATCCCTTATCCTAACTATTATCCTAACCACATTAAACTTCTGACTAGCACAAATCAACCCAGACGCAGAAAAACTATCCCCCTACGAATGTGGATTCGACCCACTAGGATCTGCCCGACTCCCATTCTCAATTCGATTCTTCCTCAGTAGCAATCCTATTCCTCCTATTTGACCTAGAAATCGCACTCCTACTACCTCTTCCATGAGCAATCCAACTCCAATCCCCAACAACCACACTAACCTGAACCTCAACAATTATCCTCCTGCTCACAATAGGACTAGTCTATGAATGAACACAAGGTGGCCTAGAATGAGCCGAATAGCCAAAATAAAAAAGAAAGTTAGTCTAAGCAACAAGACAGTTGATTTCGGCTCAACAAATCATAGCTCAACCCTATGACTTTCTTCATGTCATTACTGCACCTTAGCTTCTACTCAACCTTTGCCATAAGCAGTCTAGGACTAGCATTTCACCGAGCCCACCTAATTTCTGCCCTCCTATGCTTGGAAAGTATAATACTATCCATATACATAGCACTATCTACCCTCCCAATCGAAAATCAAACACCCTCTCTCACCCTAATGCCAATTCTCATATTAGCATTCTCAGCCTGCGAAGCAGGCACAGGCCTAGCAATACTAGTAGCCTCCACGCGAACACATGGTTCAGACCACCTCCACAATCTTAACTTACTACAATGCTAAAAGTCATCCTACCTACAATCATACTCCTCCCCATAACCCTTCTCTCACCAACAAAATTTTTATGAGCCAACGTCACAACACACAGCCTACTAATTGCTACCATCAGCCTTAACTGACTAGCCCCCACATACTATCCCCACAAAACCCTAACCCAATGAACAGGAATTGACCAAGTTTCATCACCATTAATAGTGTTATCATGCTGACTACTTCCCCTAATAATAATAGCAAGCCAAAACCACTTAAACACAGAACCCACAACACGAAAACGAACATTCATCACTACCGTAATCGCAATCCAACCATTCATTATCCTAGCATTCTCATCCACAGAACTAGTAATATTCTACATTTCATTCGAAGCAACTCTCATTCCAACCCTAATCCTCATTACTCGCTGAGGTAACCAACCAGAACGACTAAGTGCTGGCATTTACCTATTATTCTACACTCTCATCAGCTCCCTTCCCCTATTAGTAGCTATCCTCAACCTACATACACAAATTGGAACCCTCCACCTAACCATACTCAATCTAATAAACTCTCCCCTAAACAATTCATGAGCCAACCTACTATTAAGCATGGCCCTACTCATAGCATTCATAGTAAAAGCTCCCCTATATGGCATACACTTATGACTTCCTAAAGCTCACGTAGAAGCACCAATCGCAGGCTCTATATTACTAGCTGCACTACTACTAAAACTAGGAGGCTACGGCATCATACGCGTTACCACTCTCATAACCCCCATAACAAACTACCTCCATTACCCATTCCTTGCCCTATCACTATGAGGAGCATTGATAACAAGCTCCATTTGCCTACGTCAAACTGACCTAAAATCACTAATCGCCTACTCGTCCGTAAGTCACATAGGACTAGTTATCGCAGCTGGAATAATCCAAACCCAATGATCCTTCACTGGAGCTATAATCCTAATAATCTCTCACGGACTCACCTCATCCATACTATTCTGCTTAGCAAACACAAACTACGAACGTACCCACAGCCGAATCCTACTATTAGCACGTAACCTACAACCCATCTTACCACTAATAGCTGCCTGATGACTCTTAGCTAATCTAACAAACATAGCCCTACCACCTTCAACCAACTTAATAGCAGAACTTACCATCATAACCACATTATTCAACTGATCTAACTATACTATCATCCTAACCGGAACAGCTACCCTATTAACTGCTGCATACACATTATTCATGCTACTAACAACACAACGAGGAGTAACACCAACCCACATCACCTCTATCCAAAATTCAAACACACGAGAACACCTACTAATGACCCTCCACATCCTCCCCATACTTCTCCTAATCCTAAAACCAGAACTAATCTCCGGAACTCCCATATGCAAGTATAGTTTCAAACCAAACATTAGACCGTGACTCTAAAGATAGAAGTTAGACCCTTCTTACCTGCCAAGGGGGAGTTCAACCAGCAGGGACTGCTAACTCCTGCATCTGAGTCTAAAACCTCAGCCCCCTTACTTTTAAAGGATAGTAGTAATCCATTGGTCTTAGGAACCACTCACCTTGGTGCAAATCCAAGTAAAAGTAATGGAATTAACATTACTATTAAACACATCTATACTACTCACACTAGTGCTTATTCTAACCCCAATAATCCCACCATTCCTTTCAAAAGACCACCAAAGCTCTCCAAACACCATCACCCATACAATCAAAACCGCCTTCTTCATCAGCCTAATCCCCATAACACTATTCCTCTACTCAGGCACAGACAGCATTACCTCCTGCTGAGAATGAAAATTTACTACAGACTTTAAAATTCCAATCAGCCTAAAAATTGACCTATACTCTATAACATTCTTCCCTATTGCCCTATTCGTAACATGATCCATCCTCCAATTTGCATCATGATATATAGCCACAGAACCACACATCAACAAATTCTTCTCCCACCTACTAATATTCCTAATTGCTATATTAATCCTAACAATCGCCAACAACATATTCTTACTATTCATTGGCTGAGAGGGAGTAGGAATTATATCATTCCTGCTAATTGGATGATGACAAGGACGAGCCGAAGCCAATACAGCTGCATTACAAGCTATTCTATACAATCGAATCGGCGATATCGGCCTTATTCTCAGCATAGCCTGACTCGCAACCACCATAAACTCATGAGACATACAACAAATCATCCACAACAACCAAACCCAAACATTACCCCTTCTAGGCTTAATCCTAGCTGCAACAGGAAAATCAGCCCAATTCGGCCTCCATCCATGACTCCCTGCCGCCATAGAGGGTCCAACTCCAGTATCCGCCCTACTACACTCCAGCACAATAGTCGTAGCCGGAATCTTCCTGCTTATTCGCACTCACCCATTACTATCCAGCAACCAAATCGCCCTAACTCTCTGCCTATGCCTAGGAGCCCTATCTACACTATTCGCCGCTACATGTGCTCTAACACAAAATGACATCAAAAAAATCATTGCCTTCTCCACATCAAGTCAACTAGGATTGATAATGGTTACTATCGGATTAAACTCACCACAATTAGCCTTCTTACACATCTCAACACACGCCTTCTTCAAAGCCATATTATTCCTCTGCTCAGGATCCATCATCCATAGCCTCAATGGAGAACAAGACATTCGAAAAATAGGCAACCTCCAAAAAATACTCCCAACAACCACTTCATGTCTAACCATCGGCAATCTTGCTCTAATAGGAACACCATTCTTAGCCGGATTCTACTCAAAAGATCTCATCATCGAAAGCCTAAACACTTCATACCTAAACACTTGAGCCCTCCTAATCACCTTACTCGCCACATCATTTACCGCAACCTACAGCCTACGAATAACCATTCTAGTCCAAACAGGATTCACCCGTACACCTCCAATCACACCAATAAACGAAAACGACCCAAAAATCATTAACCCAATCACCCGCCTAGCACTAGGAAGCATTATAGTCGGCCTACTAATCTCGTCTTACATTACCCCAACAAAAACTCCTCCCATAACTATACCAACACTAACAAAAACCACCGCCCTAATCCTCACAGCACTAGGCATCATATTGGCCATCGAAATCACCAACATAGCTCACTCATTCACCCAGCCCAAACAAAACATATATTCAAATTTCTCCTCCACTCTGGGCTACTTCAATCCACTAACACACCGCCTAATCTCCCTAACATCACTAAACACTGGACAAAAATTCTCCTCCCACCTAATCGACCTATCATGATACAAAAAAATAGGACCAGAAGGTCTAGCCAACCTACAACTAACCACAGCCAAAATACTCACTAACTTACATACAGGACTCATCAAAACCTACCTAGGGTCATTCGCCCTATCAATTATACTCATACTGATAACACATAGAACATTAATGGCCCCAAACCTACGCAAACACCATCCCCTACTAAAAATAATCAACAACTCCCTAATCGACCTACCAACTCCCCCTAACATCTCCTCCTGATGAAACTTTGGATCCCTCCTAGGAATATGCCTAATTACACAAATTCTAACAGGATTACTACTGGCAATACATTACACCGCAGATACAACCCTAGCCTTTTCATCCGTTGCTCACACATGTCGAAATGTCCAATACGGCTGACTAATCCGCAACCTCCATGCAAACGGAGCCTCAATATTCTTCATCTGCATCTACTTCCACATTGGACGTGGACTCTACTACGGTTCATACCTAAACAAAGAAACCTGAAACACAGGAGTCATCCTTCTCCTTACTCTTATAGCTACCGCCTTCGTAGGCTATGTCCTACCATGAGGCCAAATATCATTCTGAGGTGCCACCGTAATCACTAACCTATTCTCCGCTATTCCATACATCGGCCAAACATTAGTAGAATGGGCCTGAGGAGGATTCTCAGTAGACAACCCCACACTAACCCGCTTTTTCGCCTTACACTTCCTCCTACCTTTCTTAATTGCAGGCCTAACACTAATTCACCTCACCTTCCTCCATGAATCTGGTTCAAACAACCCCCTAGGCCTCCAATCAAACTGCGACAAAATTCCATTCCACCCATACTTCTCCCTAAAAGACCTAGTAGGATTCATCCTAATACTCCTCCTGCTAACAACCCTAGCCCTATTCTCACCAACCCTCCTAGGAGATCCCGAAAACTTCTCGCCAGCCAACCCCCTAGTAACGCCCCCACATATTAAACCAGAATGATACTTCCTATTCGCATATGCCATCCTACGCTCCATCCCCAATAAACTAGGAGGAGTACTAGCACTAGCAGCCTCCGTACTAGTACTTTTCCTAGCCCCTCTCCTACACAAATCAAAACAACGGACAATAACCTTTCGCCCACTGTCCCAAGCCCTATTCTGAATCTTAGTCACCAATCTATTTGTCCTAACATGAATTGGCAGCCAACCAGTAGAACACCCATTCATTATCATCGGCCAATTAGCCTCCCTCACCTACTTCACAATCCTCCTCATCCTCTTTCCAGCTGTCTCCATATTAGAAAACAAAATACTCAACTATTAACATACTCTAATAGTTTATACAAAACATTGGTCTTGTAAACCAAAGACTGAAGATCACGCCCCTTCTTAGAGTTCATTAATATCAACCCTACCCCCCCCCCTTCCCCCCCCGAAGGGGCATTCTACTTGCAATCCATGTACTATTACATACAGTTCACGTCCACATAATACATTACATGCATGCTCTATATTCATTAATACCATAGCGGATCCTAATCTCACCGAATTCATCCTACCTTCAGAGTACTACCCCCTCCGGCGTAGCCCAAAATGCCTAGTGATATGCTTGACAGACCTACAGAATGTTAGGTTATACATGAAAACCATACTCAAGTACACGGTAAATGCTGGACAGGCATAATATTAATGGTAGCAGTACTAAACATGACACAACTCTTTAAGTACCGGTTTCTAAAGAACTGGGTTATTTATTGGTCGTACACCTCACGTGAAATCAGCAACGCACCGTATGGAAGATCCTAAGATACTAGCTTCAGGCCCATTCTTTCCCCCTACACCCCTCACACTACTTGCTCTTTTGCGCCTCTGGTTCCTTTTTCAGGGCCATATCGACGATTAATCCTTTAACCTTGTTACCCACAGGTACATTCATACTATTTCAGGTACACTCTGCCTCGTAATCGCGGCATCCGGGTGGCTCTTTTCTATTGGTTCCTTTTTTTTCTCTGGAATCCTCACAGGTGGCCCATGGTAGCTAGAGCAGGAGCACACAATCTAGGGTCTGGGCTACGATGGCCCACGGGCTTGTTCGTCACTCTCAGGAATTACTGAATGAGACGGTTGACGTATCCGGGGAATCATATCAACACTGATGCACTTTAGATAGCATTCACTACTATGATCTGACTAGAACTCCTCATGGTGATATTATATTCATGCTCGTAGCACATATTTTTCCATTTTTCACTTCCTCTAACTTTCCATACTGAACTAGGGACTTTTACCTAAATTTTTTTTTCTCTTCATCACAAATTTTTTTCTTCATACGTTCACATTTTTTCACTTACCATTTCCGCCGGGGTTCCATTAATAAATTAATACCATACGTTTGCAAAATTTTCATCATAATTTCACGAAATCATCACGTATTGTCATAACGAATTCTCCTAAAAATCCTGCAAAACATGAAACAACATTCCACACACTAAACATAACCCTTCCACATCATTCACAAACCACAAACATCATCAGAAAAAGAGGAATCGAACCTCCACCTCCAACTCCCAAAGCTGGAATTCTGTATTAAACTACTTTCTGTCCTATACTAAACTGCCCGAATAGCCCCACGAGACAACCCGCGCACAAGCTCCAAAACCACAAACAACGCCAACAATAATCCTCATCCCGCTACCAGAAACATTCCCACCCCTGACGAATAAAACATCGCAACCCCACTAAAATCCATACGAACTAAAAGCATCCCCACACTATCTGTAGTAATAACCCCAAGCTTCAAACACTCCACAACATCCCCAACAACCACTCCAATAACAACCACCAAAGCAAACCCTACCCCATATCCCATCACCCGTCAATCTCCCCATGCCTCTGGAAAAGGATCAGCTGCCAAAGATACAGAGTACACAAAAACCACCAACATTCCACCCAAATAAACCATAAACAACACCAACGATACAAACGAAACACCCAAACTCAACAATCACCCACAACCAACTACAGACCCAACCACCAAACCAACCACCCCATAATAAGGAGAAGGATTAGACGCTACTGCCAACCCTCCCAAAACAAAGCATGAAGCTAAAACAACAACAAAATAAATCATAAAATTCCTACTTGGCCTTTCTCCAAGATTAATGGCCTGAAAAGCCAATGTTGTAAGACTTCAACTACAGGAACACAAAACCCTCCCCACACATCACGCTTGTTATATACATCATTTCTTCACTTCTTTCACATTCGCCGCTGGAGTTACATTAATATCATGAACCTCCATTACCTATTATATTGTGTACATCACAACCATACATTATTAACCCAACCCCCCTAATAAAAGCAAACAAAAAAATGCAATAACGCAACACAACGCAACACAACGCAACACAACGCAACACAACGCAACACAACGCAACACAACGCAACACAACGCAACACAACGCAACACAACGCAACACAACGCAACACAACGCAACACAACGCAACAAACAACAAACAACAAACAACAAACAACAAACAACAAACAACAAACAACAAACAACAAACAACAAACAACAAACAACAAACAACAAACAACAAACAACAAACAACAAACAACAAACAACAAACAACAAACAACAAACAACAAACAACAAACAACAAACAACAAACAACAAACAACAAACAAAAC